AAAAATTTTATTTTAATAATGTAAATAGATGCGTTATAGGAGGGGTAAATACCTAACTCGAGACTTTCCTGTTTCCGGGGGGTTTTCAGGATAAATACTAGTTTACGAGTTTAGGGGGGTAGGGGGGTTTTACCCGCAAAAACCGAGAGGGGCACACCTTAGTTATGTTAGGAGAAACCACTAACTATTTATGCTCATGATATCAGTTATGCAATTCTTTTATTTATATCTTAAACCATGAAATTTCCATATTTAAAACAAGGAAAATGTACACCCTTGTCTGTTAACCTTAGCGCTGCACTGTGAAATGCCAAATGAAAGGAGGACAAAAAAAAATAACCATGTCCATTAGAAAGAATGCCCGGCATGTGGGGTCACGGTTAATTAGTACTCCACCAACAACTTATGCAAGCGTCAAGGAAAGTGTGGGGAATAATATCAATTAATGGCCCTGAAATAGGAACCAAATGCCAGGAATAATTCACTGTGTGAAACCCCCACGAATACTTGTCCCTCACCTTCATTAAACGAATGTACAAGGCTTGACTAAAATGTCTTCCTTGTCTGTATCGGATATTCGTAAAGCAGAGAAGGGGTGCTTGGTATATATGGGTACTGAAAACTAGGTGTTAGGTCTTAACTTGATGTGGGGATATTTAGTTGGGTAATATCTATTAGTATGCATTGGTGGTCTACTTATTTTCATGCAATTTGTATCTCTTGAAAGATTGGTGGTGTATGAATGTGTTAAGCCTATTAATGTGGATTATACATAGCATGTCCTAGTTCATTATTGATATGTTTGATATATATATATGGGGTAAATACATATATGTATTTAAACAAAGAATAGTTAAATTAAGAATGCTAGCTTTGGGAGCTAGGGGTGGGAGTTAGAATCTCCCTTCTTTGAGCAGCAGGGGGGATTTTAACCTCCGGCGGCCGGCTTACAAGGCCGGTGCTCTGGCGCTGAGCTACTGCTGCATGCAGTTTGAAGTAGTTTGTTTTCTAGTCAGCCTGTTAGTGGGAAGAAGGCCAGGAAAATGGAGAAGTAGATGATAGATGCAATTTGACCAATAATAATATATGGGTGCTCAACTGGCATCCCTCCAATTCATGTGAGGATGATGACATCTGCAACAAGAGTTCAGAAAATTACTTGTGAGAGGGGGCGGAAGGTTAGACTTCGTTGTTTAGAGGTGTGGAGGAAAGGCACAAGTATGAGCACAAGGATGGATGCTAGTAGGGCTAATACCCCTCCTAGTTTATTTGGAATTGACCGGAGGATGGCATAGGCAAATAGGAAGTATCATTCTGGCTTAATGTGTGGGGGCGTTACTAGGGGGTTGGCGGGGGTGAAGTTGTCAGGGTCTCCCAGGTAGTTTGGGGAGAACAGGGCAAGGCATGTTAGTGCTAGTAGTATGATGGCAAAGCCAAGCAGGTCTTTGTATGAGAAGTAGGGGTGGAAGGGGATTTTGTCCGCATCTGAATTTAATCCAGCAGGATTGTTGGATCCTGTTTCATGCAGGAATAGTAGGTGGAGAATGGTTACAGCAAGAATTACGAAAGGCAGGAGGAAGTGGAAGGCAAAGAAGCGTGTTAGTGTGGCATTGTCTACTGAAAAGCCTCCTCAGATTCATTGTACGAGCGTGCCCCCTACATAAGGAACAGCAGAGAGAAGGTTGGTAATGACTGTTGCACCCCAGAAGGATATTTGTCCTCAGGGCAGCACATATCCTACAAAGGCAGTTATCATTACTAATAGGAGGAGCACGACTCCAATGTTTCATGTCTCTTTGTAAAGGTAGGAGCCATAGTATAGGCCTCGTCCAATGTGAAGGTAGATGCAGATGAAAAAAAAGGAGGCGCCATTAGCATGTATGTTTCGGATGAGTCATCCAAAGTTGACATCTCGGCAAATGTGAGCAACAGATGAAAAGGCTGTGGCAATGTCAGAGGTGTAGTGTATTGCGAGGAATAGTCCTGTTACAATTTGGGCGCCTAGGCAGAGTCCTAGGAGGGAGCCAAAGTTTCATCATGCAGAAATGTTTGAGGGAGCAGGGAGATCAACCAATGCGTGATTTGCAATTTTAAGTAGGGGGTGGGTTTTTCGTAGGCTAGTCATTAAGGTTTCCTGTAGTTGAATAACAACGGTGGTTTTTCAAGCCATTAGTCCTGGTTAGAATCCTGGCAGGAATAATGAGTCTTATTGTTTTTCTGTTTATGCTTAGTATTGTTGCAGGGGCTGTTGGGGTTGCATCTAATATTGGGCCACAGTTTGCGGCATTAGGGGTTGTTTGCATGGCAGGGATAAGCTGTGGCTTGTTGGTGGTTCAAGGGGCTTCTTTTTTAGCCCTGATTTTATTCTTGATTTACCTTGGGGGAATGTTGGTAGTATTTGCATATTCAGCGGCACTGGCCGCTGATCCTTACCCAGAGACCTTAGGGAGCCGGGAGGTTGGGTGAAAAGTGGCAGTTTATGTTTTAGTAGCTGGGGCAGCCATTTGATACTACATGTTTGGAGAGGGGGTTGGGCTGTCTTTAGAGGGAGGTGATTCAGGCTTATTCTCTCTAGTGCGGGCGGATATGACTGGGGTGGCAGGACTGTATCTTTCAGGGGGAGGTATGTTGGTGCTTGCTGCTTGAACCCTTCTCTTAACCTTATTTGTGGTGTTAGAGGTGTGTCGAGGGTCTAGTCGGGGGGCACTCCGGGCTGTTTAGGCCTTAAGGAGTAGCAGTGCCAGTGCGAAAGTTAGGAAGAATAGTGCAAGGAATGTTTTAATTATTCCCTGCTGCAGGTTACTCGTGGTTGAAATTAGAGGGAGGTTAGTTGTGTAAACTGCTTTTGGGCCTGATTTCTCAAGTCAGGTTTGGTCTACCATTTGGGAGGCAATGTATTGTCCTAGGAGGAGGTTTATTTTTGGAGGAAGGCGGTGAATAATTGCTGGAAAGAACCCAAGCATGTTAGAAAAGTGGTGCAGGGGGAGGGTGGGGTGTGGGGTAAATTGCTTGGCAGTCAGGCTGGCAAGTTCTAGGGCTGTCAGAAGGCCGATAATTGTTACAATTAGGGCTGCAAGTTTTAGGGAGGGGTGCATTGTTATGATGGGTGTTTTTGGGAGGATAATATTTGAGGTGATGACAAGCCCAGCTAGAATGCTTCCTCATGCGAGTCGTTTGATGGGGTTAATAACATGTGGGTCATTCTCATTAATTGGTGAGAGTGCATTAAATCGAGGGTGCCCCATAGAGACAAAGAATACTACACGTAGGCTGTAGATGGCAGTAAAAGAAGTGGCAATTAGGGTTAGGATGAGGGCTCAGGCATTGATGTGGGAGGTGTTTAGGGCTTCAATAATGGCATCTTTGGAGAAAAAGCCAGCAAGGAAAGGAGTGCCTGTTAATGCAAGGCTTCCAATTGTTAGGCAGGAGGATGTAAAGGGTGCCAGATGGTGTATTCCTCCTATTTTGCGAATGTCTTGCTCATCATTTAGGCTGTGGATAATAGAGCCCGAGCAGAGAAAGAGTATGGCTTTAAAGAAGGCATGGGTGCAGATGTGGAGAAAGGCAAGGTGGGGCTGGTTTAGCCCGATTGTTACTATCATTAGGCCTAGTTGGCTTGATGTTGAAAATGCAACAATTTTTTTGATGTCATTTTGGGTTAGGGCACAGGTTGCTGTGAAAAGTGTGGTGAGAGCCCCTAGGCATAAACATGTGGTGAGAATTACAGGATTGTTATCTATAAGGGGGCTCATTCGGATGAGAAGGAAAATGCCAGCAACGACCATTGTGCTTGAGTGAAGTAGGGCAGATACCGGCGTAGGACCCTCCATGGCTGAGGGAAGCCATGGGTGGAGTCCAAATTGGGCAGATTTTCCTGTGGCAGCTAGAATGAGGCCTAATAGGGGGTAGGTGAGGTCTAGATTTTGTGTGGTTAAGAAGATTTGTTGAAACTCCCATGAGTTTAGGTTTGTTGCTATTCAGGCTATTGCAAAGATAAGGCCAATGTCCCCCACTCGGTTGTAGAGGACTGCTTGTAATGCTGCAGTGTTTGCATCTGCCCGGCCGTATCATCAGCCAATGAGGAGGAAGGATATAATGCCTACTCCTTCTCAGCCGATGAAGATTTGAAATATATTGTTGGCTGTAACAAGAATAATCATGGCAATTAGGAAAGTCAGGAGGTACTTAAAGAAACGGTTTATGTAAGGGTCTGAGTGTATATATCAGAGCGCAAATTCTAGGATTGATCAGGTGACATATAGTGCGACAGGGGTGAAGATAAGGGAATAAAAGTCAAACTTAAGGCTGATGTTGATGTCAAAGATTAGTGTATTTATTCAAGTTCAGTTAGTGATTACAGTTTCTGCCCCCTCTGAAATAAATAAAAACAGGGGGAGAAGGCTGACAAAGAATGCAAGCTTTACTGCTGTTTTTACATGTGTCTCAGCCCAGTTGGTGGGCTTGGGGGCAGGGGAGAAGGTGGTGAGGAGGGGGTAAATAAGTAGGGCAAAAATAATGAGTAGGCTTGAGGTTATTATTAGTGGTGTGGGGTGCATAGCTTTTACTTGGATTTGCACCAAGAGTTTTTGGTTCCTAAGACCAATGGATGAGCTGTTATCCTTTAAAAGCATTCGAGGGAGCTCCGGAATTCAACCGAGGGTACGAGGGTTAGCAGTCTTCGTTGCTTGCAAGCCTCTCTCGGTGGACAAGAGGGTTTTAACCCCTATTTTTAGAATCACAATCTAAGATTTTTATTAAACTATGTCTACAGAATGTTCAGCCTCAAATTAGCTCAGGTTTTGAGATTAGGAGAAGGAGGGGGAGGATGTGTAGGGCAAGGAGAAGGTGTTCTCGGGTGTGGGAGGGGTCTAGGGCAATAATGTGTTGTGGAACTGGGCCTCGTTGTGTTATAAGGAATATGTATAGGGAGTAGCCCGCAGTGATTAGTGTTCCTGTGCCTGTGAGTGCAATTGTGGTCCATGATCAGTTGAAGAGGGATGTAATGATTATTAGCTCTCCTATTAGGTTAGGGAGAGGTGGTAGTGCAAGGTTTGCTAGGCTTGCAATAAACCATCAAGTGGTTATAAGGGGTAAAGCAATCTGTATGCCTCGGGCAAGAATTATTGTACGAGTATGGGTCCGTTCATAGTTGGTGTTGGCTAGGCAGAAGAGAGCAGAGGAGGTCAGGCCGTGGGCAATTATAAGAATTAAGGCGCCTGTAAACCCTCATGGTGTTTGGATTAGAATGCCCCCAGCAACAAGGCCTATGTGCCCGACAGAGGAGTAGGCAATTAGGGACTTTAGGTCAGTCTGTCGTAGGCAAATTGACCCTGTCATGATGACTCCTCATAGGGCAAGGATGATAAAGGGATAGCTTAACTCCTTAGTTAATGGTTCAAGTACAATTATTATGCGCATTATTCCATATCCTCCTAGCTTTAGAAGTACTGCTGCAAGGATTATTGAACCAGCAATGGGTGCTTCTACATGGGCCTTGGGGAGTCAAAGGTGCATTCCATAGAGGGGCATTTTTACCAGGAAGGCAAGTAGGCAGCCTGCTCATCAGATTTTGTCCCCTGTTGTTAGCATTGGTAATGCAGGGGCATACTGGAGGGTTAGGAGGGAGAGTGTGCCTGTGGTGTTTTGAAGAAGGAGGAGTGCAACAAGAAGGGGGAGCGACCCTGCAAGAGTGTAGAATAAGAAGTAGGTGCCTGCATTTAGGCGCTCTGCTTGGTTTCCCCACCGGGTGATTAATAGAAGGGTTGGTACAAGGGTTGCTTCAAATATAATGTAAAATAAGATTACTTCTGTGGCTGAGAAGGCCATAATTAGGAAGATTTGGAGGGATGTTAGAAGTGAAATATATATTCGTTGCCGGTTTTCTGGTTCCCCTGCTGTGTGGTTTTGGCTTGCCAGGATTATTAAAGGGAGAAGTCAGCAGGTAAGTACTAGAAGGGGGGAGGAAAGAGGGTCCAGGGCTATGAAGTGGTTGACTGAGGCTCAGCCTGTGTCTCCAGAGCTGTGAAGTCAAGTCAGGCTAATAAAGGCAATAATTAGGCTGTGCATTAGGGCTGCGGGCCAGATTATCTTAGCAGGGGTAAGTCAAGTGGTGGGGACTAGCATGATTGTTGGGATAAGAATTTTTAGCATTTTAGTAGGTTAAGGCTTTGTATGTGGTCTGTCCCATGTGTGCGGGCAGTGGCTACTAACAGTGCCAGCCCTGCACTGGCCTCGCAGGCAGAAAATGCAAGGAGAAGCAGGGGGGAGGCTGAAAAGCTGGATATGTCAAGGTGCATTGTTCATGCAGATAGTGCCACAAACAGGGAGAGCATCATTGCTTCCAGGCAGAGTAGGGCAGAGAGAAGGTGGGTGCGGTAAAATGTAAGGCCTGCTAGTGCTATTAAAAAGGTTAGTGAAGATGTGAATTGTGTGGGGGTCATTAGGCAATTGTGGACTTTAACCACGAGCTTTTGAGCCGAAATCAAATATTTTAATTAAAATAATTACCTATTCAGCCCATTCGAGGCCTCCTTGAATTCATTCATAGATTAGGCCGAGGGTAAGTAGTACTAGTACAAAAGCTGCTCAGAAAAATGTGATTGTAGGGTCTGGGAGTTGGTCCCCTCAGGGGAGGGGCAAGAGGAGGGCAATTTCAAGGTCGAATAAGAGGAATAAGATTGCCACAAGAAAAAATCGTATTGAAAAAGGCAATCGGGCTGACCCGATGGGGTCAAAGCCACACTCATAGGGGGACAATTTTTCTTGATCTGGTGTAATTAAAGGCAGTCAGAATGATACAATTGCTAGGATGGTGGATAGGGCAATGGCAATAAATATTACCGTCATAATTAGGTTCATTATCTTTCCTTGGATTTGAACCAAGACCCGGTGATTGGAAGTCACTAATACTAGCATTAGTACTAGAAAGATAGGATCCTCATCAGTAGATAGAGATGTAAAGGAATAGTCAGACTACGTCAACAAAGTGTCAATATCAGGCTGCTGCTTCAAAGCCAAAGTGATGTTCCATTGTGAAGTGGTAGTTAATTTGTCGGAGGAGGCAGATGGCCAGGAATGAAGTCCCAATGATTACATGGAGGCCATGGAAGCCTGTGGCTACAAAGAAGGTTGAGCCATAGACTCCATCTGCAATTGTGAAAGGGGCTTCATGGTATTCTATTCCTTGCAAGAAGGTAAAGTAGCAGCCTAGTAGGATTGTTAAGGCAAGTCCTTGGATTGCCTGTTTTCGTTCACCCTCCATGATGCTGTGGTGAGCTCATGTTACTGTTACCCCTGAGGCCAGGAGGACTGCAGTGTTTAGTAGGGGGACCCCAAAGGGGTCTAGTGGGGTGATGCCTGTTGGTGGTCAGCATCCTCCAATTTCAGGTGTAGGGGCGAGGCTCGAGTGGAAGAAGGCTCAGAAAAAGCCAAGGAAGAAGAATACTTCTGATGTAATAAACAGAATTATTCCATATCGAAGGCCTTTTTGTACAGGAGGGGTGTGGTGTCCTTGATATGTTCCTTCTCGAACAATATCCCGTCATCATTGATATATTGTAAGTAGGAGGAGAAGGGTGCCGAGGACTATCAGGGAGACTTTATTATAATGGAATCAAATGGCAAGGCCAGAAGTTATTAAAAGAGCAGCAACTGCTCCTGTTAGGGGTCATGGGCTGGGGTCTACTATATGGAATGCATGTGCTTGGCGGGCCATTAAACGTTTTCTTGTAGGTAGAGGCTTAAAAGTAGTACAAAGACATATGCCTGAATTATAGCAACAGCAACTTCTAGGATTGTTAGAAGGAGGAGGACAATAGAAGTGAGAAGTGCAACTGTGGGCATCATTGGTACTAATACAAAGGCTGCAGTTGCAATTAGTTGCATTAGTAGATGGCCTGCTGTCAGGTTGGCAGTTAGTCGAACCCCGAGAGCCAGGGGTCGAATAAATAGGCTAATTGTTTCGATAATAATCAATACTGGGATGAGAGGAACTGGGGTGCCTTCTGGCAGGAGGTGGCCAAGGGCAGCTGTTGGTTGGTTACGGAGGCCGATAATCACAGTGGCAAGTCAGAGGGGGACAGCAAGTCCTATATTAAGGGAGAGCTGAGTGGTGGGTGTAAAGGTGTAGGGTAGAAGGCCTAGTATGTTTAGGGAGAGTAAAAATGTTATTAGCGAGGCTAGAATAAGGGCTCAACTATGGCCTCCTACATTCATAGGTGAAAGGAGTTGTGATGTGAAGCGGTTGATGAATCAGCCTTGAAGGGTGAGGAACCGGTTGTTGATTCATCGAGGGGCTGGGGAGGGGAATAGCAGCCAGGGAAGAACAAAGGCAAGGGCTATTAATGGGATGCCTAAATAAGTTGGGCTTATAAACTGGTCAAAAAAGCTTGTTATCATGGTCAGGTTCAGGGGTCTGTTTTGGGGACTTGAGTGCTTTGGGGTGTGGGTTCATTAGGGAAGGTGTAGTTAAGGACTTTTGGGACAACAATTGTAAGAAAGACAAGTCAAGAAAAGACTAAAATGGCAAACCAAGGGGCGGGGTTTAATTGAGGCATATCACTAAGGGTGTTTGGGAGGCACCAATTTTCAGCTTAAAAGGCTGACGCTGTGGCCCAGTTTAGCTTCTTAGTGAGGCGTCTTCAAGCATTAGTGTGGATCAGTCTTGGAAGTATTTTAGGGGCACTGCTTCTACTACGATGGGTATAAAGCTGTGATTTGCACCACAGATTTCTGAGCATTGGCCATAGAAAACCCCGGGGCGGGAGGCAATGAAGGCTGTTTGATTAAGTCGTCCTGGGACTGCATCTATTTTTACCCCAAGGGCAGGGACTGCTCATGAGTGTAGGACGTCTTCTGCTGTAACTAGCACTCGGACTGGGGCCTCAGTGGGGACAACCATTCGATGATCTACTTCTAATAGGCGGAATTGTCCAGGGGCTAAGTCTTGTGTGGGGACCATGTAGGAGTCAAAGGCAATTTCTTGATAGTCAGTATACTCATAGCTTCAGTATCACTGATGTCCGATTGCTTTTACTGTCAGGTGGGGGTTATTAATTTCGTCCATGAGGTAGAGAATTCGTAAAGATGGGAGGGCAATGAGGATAAGAATAATAGCAGGGAGGATAGTTCAGATAATTTCAATTTCTTGGGAGTCTAGGATATACATATTTGTAAGGCGGGTGGATACTATTGCCACAATAATGTAAAGAACAAGGGTGCTAATAAGAAAGACAATTATTAGGGCATGATCATGAAAGTGAAGAAGCTCTTCTATTACTGGGGATGCTGCATCTTGGAAACCTAATTGTGAGGGGTGGGCCATTAAGTTAAGATACGTGGGGGTTTAACCCACGATTCTGCCTTGACAAAGCAGTGTATTATCCTCTATACTAGTATCTTATTAAGAAAGTGACAGAAGGGTTTTGTGGCTGGCTTGAAACCAGTTTATGGGGGTTCGAGTCCTCCCTTTCTCGTTAGTGGGCCTGTTGTACTTGAACAAATGCAGGTTCCTCAAATGTGTGGTAAGGAGGAGGGCAGCCATGCAGTCATTCAATGTTTGTGGCAGTTAGTTCTACTCCTGACACCACACGTTTAGCAGCAAATGCTTCTCAGATAATAAATAGGAACATAATAACAGCAGTTAGAGAGATTAGGGATCCCAGGGATGAGACTGTGTTTCAAAGAGTGTAGGCATCTGGGTAGTCAGAGTACCGTCGTGGCATGCCTGCTAGGCCTAGGAAGTGTTGGGGGAAGAAAGTTAGGTTAACACCTACAAATATTACACCAAAGTGAATTTTTGATCATGTGCTGTGTAGGGTGTAGCCTGTGAGGAGGGGGAATCAGTGAACAAACCCTGCTATAATGGCAAAGACTGCTCCTATGGAGAGGACATAATGGAAGTGGGCTACTACATAGTAGGTGTCGTGCAGTGTAATGTCCAGAGATGAATTAGCGAGAACAATACCTGTCAGCCCGCCCACAGTGAAAAGGAAAATAAACCCAAGGGATCATAGTAGCGGGGTTTCTCACTTAATAGCCCCTCCATGAAGGGTAGCAAGTCAGCTAAATACTTTTACACCGGTTGGAATGGCAATAATTATTGTTGCTGATGTAAAGTATGCTCGTGTGTCTACATCCATGCCTACAGTAAACATGTGATGTGCTCAAACAATAAATCCAAGCAGGCCAATGGCCATTATAGCTCAGACTATTCCCATGTACCCAAATGGTTCTTTTTTACCTGCATAGTATGCAACAATGTGGGAGATTATTCCAAAGCCAGGCAGGATGAGAATATATACTTCTGGGTGGCCAAAGAATCAGAATAGGTGTTGGTAAAGAATTGGATCTCCTCCGCCAGAAGGGTCAAAGAAGGTTGTGTTGAGGTTACGGTCTGTCAGTAGCATTGTAATGCCAGCTGCAAGAACTGGTAGAGAAAGAAGTAGAAGGACTGCTGTAATGAGAACGGCCCAAACAAACAGAGGTGTTTGATATTGTGAGATTGCAGGAGGTTTCATGTTTAGGATTGTTGTAATAAAATTAATTGCACCTAAAATTGAGGAAATACCTGCCAGATGAAGGGAGAAAATTGTTAGGTCAACAGAGGCTCCAGCATGGGCAAGGTTTCCTGCTAGGGGTGGGTAGACTGTTCAACCAGTCCCGGCCCCAGCTTCAACACCTGAGGATGCCAGCAGGAGAAGGAATGAGGGAGGGAGTAGCCAGAAGCTCATGTTATTTATACGAGGAAAGGCCATGTCAGGGGCACCGATCATTAGTGGGATGAGTCAGTTTCCAAAGCCTCCAATCATGATTGGTATTACTATAAAGAAAATTATCACAAAGGCATGTGCAGTTACAATTACATTATAGATCTGGTCGTCTCCTAAAAGAGCCCCAGGTTGGCTTAATTCAGCTCGGATGAGTAGACTAAGGGCTGTGCCTACCATTCCTGCTCAGGCACCGAAAACAAGGTAGAGGGTGCCAATGTCTTTATGGTTAGTCGAGAAAAATCAGCGTGTGATTGCCACAGGTAAAATGGCTGAGTGTTTAAGTGGTGGGTTGTAGCCCCATGTACAGAGGTTTGAGTCCTCTTTTTACCAAGCCTTGAGGTGTTTTACATATAAGATTGCAAATCTTAAGTTGCAGAGTAAGGTCTGCCGGGGCTTTCCCCCGCCTTTGTACTTGGCAGGCGGGGGAAAGTAGATGGATGCTCGCTGGTTAGGGCACTTAGCTGTTAACTAAGAGTTTGTAGGATCGAGGCCTTCCCATCTAGAAAGGCTTTAGCTTAATTAAAGTGTCTGTTTTGCATGCAGAAGATGTGGGTTAGTGTCCTGCAAGTCTTATTCAGGGGCTGGGAGATTTTCACTCCCGCTTAAGGCTTTGAAGGCCTTTGGTCTTGTGCTATCCTAAGCCTCTTTTAAAGGTTGAGGAGGGCTGTCACTGCAGGGGTAAGTGGGAGGAGGAGGATTGCAGCAAGGGTGGTGGTAGAAAGAATGAGAGAGGGGTTTGATGAGGAAAGGCGTCAGAGGGTTGTGCCTGCAAGGTTATTTGGTGTAATTGTCAGTGTTATTGCGTAGCAGAGGCGGAGGTAGAAGTAAAGGCTGAGCAGGGCTGTGAGGGCTGCAATTACAGCAGTTATGGGCAGTTGTTGTTTAGTTAGTTCCTGCAAGATTAGTCACTTTGGCATAAAGCCAGTTATTGGGGGAAGGCCTCCTAAGGATAAAAGCAGGAGGGGTGTTATTGCTGTCATCAAAGGAGCTTTTGCTCAAGATGTTGCAAGGGCATTGATGTTTTTTGAGTCATTAAAGTTTAGGATAAGGAATGTTGAGGTTGTTATAATTAAGTATGTTATGAGTGCCAGAAGGGTAAGGGAGGGGGAGAACTGAATGATGATTAGTATTCATCCTAAGTGTGCAATTGATGAGTATGCAAGGATCTTTCGTAGTTGTGTTTGGTTGAGTCCGCCTCAGCCTCCTACAAGTGTGGATGCTAAGCCTATCAGAACTAGAAGATCTTGGCTGTAGGCTGGAATTTGCAGGAGTAGGCTGAAGGGTGCGAGTTTTTGTCAAGTTGAAAGGATGAGCCCTGTAAGGAGGTCTAGGCCTTGAAGCACTTCTGGGAGTCATGTGTGGAGGGGGGCAAGTCCGATTTTAAGGGACAGAGCAAGGAGAATCATGGTAGTGGGAATTGGGTGGGTTATAAGTTTGATATCTCACTGTCCTGTGAGTCAGGCATTAGTGATGCTTGCAAATAGCAGTGTGGCTGCAGCAGTAGCTTGTGTTAGAAAATATTTTGTGGCTGCTTCTGTGGCACGGGGGTGGTGGTTTTGGGCTATAAGGGGGATGATAGCTAGAGTATTAATTTCTAGTCCTATTCATGCCAATAGTCAGTGGGAACTAGAAACGGTAATTGTGGTACCTAAAACAAGGCAAAGATAAAGGAATGCTATAATGTAGGGGTTCATTAGCAAGGGAAGGACTTTAACCAACATGTTTGGGGTATGGGCCCAAAAGCTTATTTAGCTGACCTTGCTAGGAAGTGGTGTAGTGGAAGCACTAAGAGTTTTGATCTCTTCAGGTAGGGTTCGAGTCCCTTCTTTCTAAGGAGTCGGGGGGACTTTAACCCCCATAATTCACTCTATCAAAGTGGTCCTTTATTTCAGGCACGGCTCCATATTAGCCTTGAGGGGGTAAGCCTGCAAGTGCAAGTGGGAGAGCAAGATGTCAGATAACAAGGGCTAGTGTTAGAGGGAGGAAGTTTTTTCAGATAAGGTGTATTAGTTGATCATAGCGGAATCGAGGGTAGGAGGCCCGCACTCAGAGGAAAAGGACTGAGAGGAATGCAGCTTTGGTCATTAAGTTAATAGAGGTGAGTTCAGGGAGGTGGGGAAAGTGGGAGGCTCCAAGGAAGAGGGTTGCAGAGAGGGTATTTATTAAAAGGATGTTAGCATATTCTGCAAGAAAAAATAGAGCGAAAGGCCCTCCTGCATATTCGACATTGAAGCCTGAGACGAGCTCGGACTCTCCTTCTGTTAGGTCAAAAGGGGCTCGGTTTGTTTCTGCTAGTGTGGAGATGTACCATATTGCAGCAAGAGGTCAGGCAGGAAATAAGAGCCAAATGCTTTCTTGAGTAATATTAAATGTTTGAAGGGTAAAGCCCCCTGTGAAGATGATAGCACTTAATAAAATTAAGCCTAGGCTAACTTCATAAGAAATTGTTTGGGCTACTGCCCGGAGAGCACCAATGAGTGCATATTTTGAATTGGAGGCTCAGCCTGAGCCTAGGATTGAGTAGACTGCCAGGCTTGAAAGAGCTAGAATAAATAGGATGCTTAGGTTGATATCTGCAACTGGGTGGGGGAGTGGGATTGGGGCTCAAAGGGTGAGGGCCAAGGTCAGAGCAAGGATTGGGGCAACTAGGAAGAGGACAGGGGATGCAGTGGAAGGGCGGATGGGCTCTTTAATAAATAGCTTAACACCGTCAGCGATGGGTTGAAGGAGGCCATAGGGGCCTACTACATTGGGACCTTTTCGTAGTTGCATGTAACCCAGGACTTTTCGTTCCAGCAGGGTGAGAAATGCGACAGCTAATAATACAGGCACAATGTATGCAAGTGGGTTAAGAATGTGGGTGAGGATAATTGTTATCATAGTTAAAGAGAGGACTTGAACCTCTGTTAAAAGGGCTTAGGCCTTTTGCATAACTTCCGGGCTCTGCCACTTTAACTTGCCTTCTTTCTCAGGCAGTGGGGGTATGCCCCTTTACCTGTTTTAGCTGTATTCAGCAGGTGGGAGTGAGGCATGCTGTTAGCATTGGCCTCCTCTTTTCGGTCCTTTCGTACTAGAAAAGAGCATTTCATAGATAGAAACTGACCTGGATTACTCCGGTCTGAACTCAGATCACGTAGGACTTTAATCGTTGAACAAACGAACCCTTAATAGCGGCTGCACCATTAGGATGTCCTGATCCAACATCGAGGTCGTAAACCCCCTTGTCGATATGGGCTCTAAAAGGGGATTGCGCTGTTATCCCTAGGGTAACTCGGTCCGTTGATCGGCTTTGCCGGGTCTTGTTGGTCAGAAATTCTGTTTATTAGAGCTGTGGCTCTGGTCTTGAGGAAAAGTTCCTATTCCACATGGGGGATTTTTGTTCCCCCGCGGTCGCCCCAACCAAAAACATAAGGACAGGAGTCATTTGGTTTGTTCTGTTTGTCTAGTTGTTTTAATATGAGCTGTCTTTTGTCTAAAGCTCCATAGGGTCTTCTCGTCTTATGTATGAATTCCCGCTTCTGCACGGGAAGATTAATTTCATTGACTGGAAAAAGGAGACAGCTTAGCCCTCGTAATGCCATTCATACAGGTCTCCATTTAAAAGACAAGTGATTACGCTACCTTCGCACGGTCAAAATACCGCGGCCGTTAAACTACCAAGTCACAGGGCAGGCGGGACCTCTTATATGTTAAAGTGCAAGAGGCGATGTTTTTGGTAAACAGGCGAGGCTAGTGTTTGCCGAGTTCCTTCTTTTTCTTTTAGTCTTTCCTTTGGCACTCCTGTGTGGGGTTAACGCTTCTATTTTGAGAGTACTTCTTGGTTATTGTGGTGTTTCTCAGGGCCCTCTTTGATTGGGGGCGTTAATTTTCAGTGCATGTTCGTTCTGGTGTAAACAGGTGCCAGGAGAGGATCTTGTTCCTCTTATTACTCATACTAGCATTATCTTTTTCATGTTTGCATGAAAAGACCTACTAATGTATAGGGGCTTAAGATGGGGATGTCTAAATTATAAGTAGCAAGGTACTTGAGCTTTAACGCTTTCTATATGGGTGGCTGCTTTTAGGCCCACTAAGGTGCATGCTTTACAGTCTTTTGATCTTTTGCCTGCTATTAAAGTTGTATCTTTGTTCAGAGGGGCTGTTCCCCCTTTGAATAACGCTCTTGTTTTCTTGTTGTCACTTTGGGGTATTAACCAAGGGGAAAAAAGAAATTGAGAGGCTGAACTTCTATTCATTTTGTAGGTAACCAGCTATAACTAGGCTCGGTAGGTCTATCACCTCTACTCTAAGATCTTCCCACTCTTTTGCCACAGAGACGGGTTGGCCCTGAAATAGGCTGTCTTGGAGTAGCTCGCTAAGTTTCGGGGGTTCGGACTAAAGGGCTCTTTGCTCGATGTCTACTAACTAGTTCATGATGCAAAAGGTACGAGCAATTATCTCTACTTTTTTACTCTTTACTGGGTTTTTTCATTTCTCTTTCAGCTTTCCCTTGCGGTACTTTCTCTATAGCGCCTTGTTCCTTTTCTGTCACCCATACTAGGGAGGAAAAATGATTTGTTTTATAGTGCTTGTGGTTGTGGGGGTATTAATGTTGTTTGTTAAATTTGGGAGGGTGGGCTAGCTGTTGGGAGGTATTGTTCAGTGTGACCTGATTTGCACAGGTATCTTCTCAGTGTAAGGGAGATGCTATACTGTTTTAGCTACACTCTGATTTTTCCAAGTGCACCTTCCGGTACACTTACCATGTTACGACTTGCCTCCCCTTTATTTTGATTTCTTCTTATTTAGGGTTATGTTGTTTTTGGGGAGAGTGACGGGCGGTGTGTGCGCGCTTCAGGGCCAGTTTCAGAGGAACTCTCTGTTTCACCTCTTACTGCTAAATCCTCCTTTGGATGTTTATTTCAAGGCATCGTCCGTTGTTCACTGGTTCAGTGAATGTAGCCCATTTCTTCCCCTCTCGTACGCTACACCTCGACCTGGCGTTTTAGGTTTTACCAATTCTGCTTACTGTTCTTCCTTCATAGGGTAAGCTGACGACGGCGGTATATAGGCGGGAAAAACAAGAGAGGGTGAGGTTTAACGGGGGTTATCGGTTCTAGAACAGGCTCCTCTAGGGGGGTCTAAAGCACCGCCAAGTCCTTTGGGTTTTAAGCTGGGGCTCGTAGTTCCCTGGCAAGCGATAGGTGTAAAGTAGTCACCTGTGTTTAAGGCTAGGCATAGTGGGGTATCTAATCCCAGTTTGTTCCCTAGCTTTCGTGGTATGTACAGTTTAAAGCCACTTTCGTGGAGGAGCTTCCTGTCTTCGAGAACGTATGACAGTTTTGAAGATGTTTGGCTTTAGTAAAATATGATACTAACCACTTTTTACGCCGGCATTTATCAACTTGGGCCTCTCGTATAACCGCGGTGGCTGGCACGAGTTTAACCGGCCCTCTTGGTTTAACTAAGTCAAGTTTTCACTTATAGCTTAATGTCTATTACTGCTGAAGTCCCTTGGGGGTGTGGCTAAGCAAGGCGTTTTGGGCTGACTCTAGGGTCGTGCCTAATGCCTGCTCCTTTTTTCCGTATTTGGGAATATGTAGGGCATTCTCACAGGACTGCGGATACTTGCATGTATAAATCGAACCAAAGCTGATAGTAAAGTCAGGACCAAGCTTTTGTGCTTACGGAGCTTTCTAGGGCCCATCTTAACATCTTCAGTGTTATGCTTTACTTAAGCTACGTTGGC